AATTGGCAAGAGGTCAAAGATTACGTGAATTACTTAAACAATCTCAATCCGCCCCTCTTACCGTGGAAGAACAAATAATGACTATTTATACTGGAACGAATGGTTATCTTGATTCATTAGAAATTGGACAAGTAAGGAAATTTCTCGTTGAATTACGTAATTACTTAAAAACAAACAAACCTCAATTCCAAGAAATTATATCTTCGACCAAAACATTTACTGAGGAAGCAAAAATCCTTTTGAAAGACGCTATTCAGGAACAGTTGGAACGCTTTCTGCTTCAGGAACAACCATAAAGAAATTAATCCCTTTTTCCAATTTTCTTGATCTAGAAAAAGAAGATGGCAATAAATTGCGTCCAATAGGATTTGAACCTATACCAAAGGTTTAGAAGACCTATGTCCTATCCATTAGACAATGGACGCCTTTCATTACGATTTTTTTTTATTTTTACTTTTATATCTCTTATTCGGGAAAAAAAATAGAAATAGAATAGGGTTTTTTGTGATAGAATCAGGATAATTGTCTATTCAATTCAATAATGCAGTCATTCATTCTGCATTCGATTTCATTGAATTCTATTGCTATATTTATTTACTTTTCTATTTAATATAGAAAAGTAAATAAATTATAATATATATATATAAATCTATATATATATTAAATAGAAAAAAACGAAAAAGCGGGTAGCGGGAATCGAACCCGCATCGGTAGCTTGGAAGGCTAGGGGTTATAGTCGACGTCAACTCAGGGTTTTTAACGTCTCTAATTCAAAACCGAACATGAAACTTTGGTTTCATTCGGCTCCTTTATGGAAGATGGAGAAATTCCATGATCTAAGCTGTGAACGAAAAAAAAAACAACAACAAAATTTGACCCATAACATCTATGTCAGCTTTTCTATCTTGAATAGATTCAAGACGGCTCGCTTTATAGATGATCCCTCTATAAGAGGAAGATTAGAAAAATCTTTCTAGTTAGTTCGTTCTCTATTTCTATTGGAGAGAATCCTGAGGAAAAGTCTTCTTTTCTACCGAGCTAAACGAATATGTTGATGTCTATAGTAAACCAAAGTCATCATTTTATAGCTATTTTACTTCCATTTTCCCTCGACAAATAAAAAAAAAGAAGATTTAGTTACGATTAGAATTTTTTTTACTTTCCTTATCCATGGATCTTTTACTCATACTCATTCAATTGGAAGTATTGATCCAATTCAATCAAAATTCTGTTTCGTAATTTCAGAATCCAATTTGAATTTCAATTTGGATAAAAATCACGAGAATGTGGATTTGTCCTCGAACTTGTCATTGCGAGGTAAAGGGTTAAATCCTTTTTAAGAAATGAAGTTTTTGTTCGGAATACAAAGAAAACCGAAGGACCCCTTAACTATTAGGGGATTCATATAACGAATCTCACTTTTACCACTAAACTATACCCGCTACAATGTCATTATTGTATAGAAATGGGTTTTTGTCGAACAAAAAAGAATTGTGGCGGTATCAGAAAAAATCCTGAAATTTAGAGTGTTGATGCCTTTTGTCAGGTGACTCTCATTTTTACTAAAAAGGCTGATTTAAATAACCTATTCTATCTTTTTTTGCTGGAGGGGTTTGGACCGATTAGGGTTTGATAAAATAACTTCAGTTATAACATAAAAATAACTGATGGAAGAATCCACGTTTAAAAAATTTAACCCCCCTTTTTCAAGTAAAGAATTTATCAAACAAAAAGGAAAGGATCTTTTAAATTATCCTTTTTTTTTACGTCTAGTTTCTAGTTTTAGGAATTAGTTCCAACTATATACTATATCTAGTAATCTAGTAAAAAAAAAAAAGAATAGTCCCTTTTAGACTAAAGTATTTTGAAAAGGCCCGGCTAGGTACTAACCCGGCCAGGCCATGGGAATGAAAAAGCCCTTACTCTTACTTTATAAAAAAAGAATGGGGTTGCGGTTAAACCGCCTTTAGACCCATATAATAAAATAATAAAGGAAAAATAAAGAAGAAATACTCTTTTCAATCCTTACCTTATACATGTTAAGTAATGTAACATAGTACTTATTCTTTTTCAACTGGAGAGATGGCTGAGTGGACTAAAGCGTCGGATTGCTAATCCGTTGTACGAGCTATTCGTACCGAGGGTTCGAATCCCTCTCTTTCCGTTTCCGTTGAATTTATCTTTTTGTTTTCTTTAATATTTATCGGAAAGGAAATACTTTTTATTTTCTTATAGTCAAATTCCTAGTTAAAGGAGTAAATTGAAAAAATTCTAAGAAAATCTTAAAATATAAAATAAAGCAAAAGAAAGGAAAAAGTCTTATCCCATTTTTTAGTCTTCTCGTCCAGGATTACGGCCTGGATCATTAGATAGGAATCCGAAGATGAAGAGAGAAACAAAGAATATAACTACTGTGTAAACGAAGAGTTTGAGAGTAAGCATTACACAATCTCCAATATCATTTTTTTTTTTTTGTAAAAAAGAGAATAGATTCGCCATTTTTATACCCCATATTCTAACTATTTTGATACTAAGAAATGAAGCAGTTTCAAAAAAAAAATGAATTTTCATAAATTCAGTTGTAATATTTGGAAGAAGACTCTTTCATTACCAAAAGTCTCTTTAATATCCAAAACCAAAATAGTTAATTGGTGGGTAACCCACTAGAGTTTTTCACCGGAAAAGGGTCAGAATGCAGAAATGAGGTGATCCAGCTTTAGAGCAACTATTCAAATTTGCACCAAGAGCTCAGCCCTTATCAATTGTTAGTTTTTTTTTATTGAATAAAGCATGCATTTTTCTAGAACAGTATTATATTTAATATCTCAGCGAAAGCTTACAGCAGCTTGCCAAACAAAGGCTAAGAGAAAAAATAGCAGAGGTATAACTGGCATAAGATCTACAATTGGATTTAAAAAGGCGTAGGCCTCAGGTAATTTGGCAAATAAAAAATGAATCGAATAAAGGTCAGAATTAAGACAGATACCGCTCAAACTGAAGATATTAAGCATAACAAAAGTTTTTTGTTCTTGGAGATAATTGCTTTTTGATTGAGTTATTGATATAAGGGAAAATGAAGAAAGTAAAATAGACTCAAAAACTCTTATTTTTCTTTGAACTTACCCAATAAAAAATCCTTCTATTTTCAATTCAAAATAGAAGAAATTCAAATTTCATACAATATCTTATATCTTAATTAAATTATATGTAATGATCAATCCATTTTTATATAATTCTATATCGGCACGTGTTTAAAATTATCCATTCCATAGAAATTTTGGCTGGAATTGACGAACAACCACTACTAACACTAATCTTTATTAGTGAAGAATCTAAATAGAAGTGGGGCGTGGCCAAGTGGTAAGGCAACGGGTTTTGGTCCCGCTATGCGGAGGTTCGAATCCTTCCGTCCCAGAGGATATGGATTATATGCAACTAAAGAACGCTTTTTTTTTTCTAAACTATCATTTATTTACAATAACAGAGTAATAGCCTATTGGATAGAATTTGGTTCTTCTTTCTACTTTGTTACTAATACTAATTCTTTTATGAACCATATCTTTTTTACAAACTTAATTGAGTTCAAATGACACCTATATTTTTTATTCAGGCAGGTATAAGTAACATAAATTACACTAGTTTGAATAAAAAAAAAGAAGTTGTACAGTCCTTTCATCATAGGCACATGCTCTTTGATATTCATACTGAAGATAAGTACTTAGAAAAAATGGATTTTTCTATCTCAGGATAGGCTGAAAACATGTGCTATATTCAAATAATGATGTCGAAGTAGGAAATGTGTTTTCAATATTTTTCCTGTGAGTTCTCGGTACTGGAAGAGGCGGATTCATTACAAAGAACTCGTTTATTCATGTTATTTTTATTCTATTTTTATTCTATTTTTATTGTAGAATTCTATTCTTCTATAATTATATAAAAATAATACAATATTTATATACAATAAAATTTGGAATTTAAATAGGGGATTTAAGGTGAATTCTTAGTGAGGACTTCCTTCGAAAAGAATTTCGACACCCATATACACGTCAAATAGATTACTATATACGGAGTACTGACCAAACCAATGACTACTCATGATTCCATTTCTAAACTATAGGATGTTATGGTAAAACTTCGTTTGAAACGATGTGGTAGAAAGCAACGTGCGACTTGAAGGACATGATCAGCTGTGGATTCTTACATCCGTCATTTTAGATCGCAATGAAGGTGCCCTTGGCTCGACATCTTTTGTTCTGTTCTATTACTCTCAATTGTAATTCAAATAGTACATAATATGATGGAGCTCGAGTATAAAGTATTGATTGATTTCTTAGGGGCAAGAATCTAGGGTGAGTGCCAATGAATAAGTTGGAACAACTTCGTAAGTGTATCTTCAAGATATAAATCGAAAGGATCGAATTCGAACATGCCGTTTTTTTCGAATTGGTAAAACTCTTTTGATCCAAAGTGTATAAAGCGGGAATCAAGCATTCGAATGATTCTTTGATATAAGAAATCATAAAAAAGGGTATGTTGCTGCCATTTTGAAATGATTAAGGGTCACCGAAGTAATGTCTAAACCCACGGATTCACAGTAAAGATAAAACATCTTGGAACAAGGAAAGACTTTTTTCAATTGTCTTAATAACTAGAGAAGAATAAAAAACTTCTAAACGAGACAGAAAGAGGTTAGAGACCACTCAATAACTGAAATGCCTAAGGCCATTCTTTGAACTATTTGAGAGTTATCTAACTTGAGTTATGAGTACGAATGCCTTTTTTGTTTTTTTTTTTGAAAACAAGAGAGGGCTTTATTTTGATTCTATTTAATTATTTTAGGGATCCACGTGGCATTTAAATTATAGAATTTCAAATCATTTTTTCTTGAGCCGTACGAGGGGAAAACTTCTTATAAGGTTCTGGGGGGGGTATTACATCTATCCCAATAAGCCGTTTATCGAATTGTTGCAATTGATGTTCGAGCCCGAAGAGAAGGAAGAGATCTTCGTAAAGTGGGTTTTTATGATCCGATAAGGAATCAAACCCATTTAAATGTTCCTGCTATTCTCTATTTCCTTGAAAAGGGGGCTAAACCGACAGGAACTGTTCATGATATTTCAAAGAAGGCAGATGTTTTTAGGGAACTTTTTCTTAATCAATCCAAATTCAAATTAAAGAACTAAAAAAAAAGAGTGTGGGTATGACTCGGATCTAATCTAATTTTTTATATCTTTTCGTTACTATATCTCTTTCTTACTCTAATCAGAACCTATTTTTTATTGTTCCTCTAAAATCACATGATAAGAACGAAAATACCTTGTATTGGTATTTTGATAGAAAAATCTTCAAATGAATAGAATAGCTCAAGAACTTGGATTTAGAAATAGAAAATTATGATATTCCCTTTAATTAGATGGTTTTCTTTGGAGTTCTAAAGGACGAGATTAAACTTCCTTATGTCAACTTCTATTGATTAATTAATTCCAATATATTTATATTTTTCCTATTTGCTTTTTCCATTTCGTTTTTATCTATCTATTATCTATGTAGATAATCCATGTAGTGCCAATCCAACACAAGTCCTTCTTTTTTTCTTAGTAATTTAGATTAGAATGGAATTTCTTGTCGTTTTTGTATTGTATTTTTTTCTCAACATTTATCTTGACAACAGTCTATCGAACAAATATAATTAGATCGTGTATAAAAAGAAAAGAATCCATTTATCTTCGTTCCATAGATTTAGGTTTTTCTTTCCTTCATTTTTTATTAGTTTTTAGTTCAATGTTTCGATTGTGTCATGCAATCTTTAGTTTGGTTTTGACTGGATTTATAGACTTTTTTGGCTTGGGGTTGCTAACTCAACGGTAGAGTACTCGGCTTTTAAGTGCGACTAGGATTTTTTACACATCTGGATGAAGCAAGGGATTCGTCCATACCGTCGGTAGAGTTTGTACGACCACGACTGATCCTAAATGGGAATGACTGGAAAAAATAGCATGTCGTATCAATAGAGAATTCTAAAACTATTTCATTCTTAAAAGCTTGCTCCTGATTTTAATTCTTGGAGCAAACCAAAAAAAAATGAATTGAAAGTTGGGTCAGGTGAATAAATGGATAGAGCCTTTTGGCTCCAATTGTAGGGAAATAAAAAGCTACGTGCTTATGTTCGTAATTTGAACGACTACCCGATCTAATTATACGTTAAAAATATATTAGTGCCTGCTACGGGAAAGGCTGCGCCCATGAATGGATTATCCATTAAAAAAAATCCTAACTATTCCCCCTTTTAGAGTGGGGATGACTGTGTAAAAGAAGCCGTATATTGATAAATATCCATTTTCCAAAATCAAAAGAGCGATTAAGTTGAGAAAATAAAGGATTTCTAACCACCTTCTTAATCCTATAATGAATCTAAATTTTTTATATGGAAAAGAGAGGATAGAGAGTCCGTTGATGAGTTTACTTATCTCCGAGGTTTTTCTTTTTTATATTCCTCTAATACCTTGTTTTGACTGTATCGCACTATGTATCATTTGATAATCCAAGAAATGCATTATCTTTTATTCAAATCGAATTTCCATTTTAAATGGAGGAAGTTAAAGGATCTTTAGACCTCGATAAATCTCGTCAACATGACTTCCTATATCCACTTATCTTTCAAGAGTATATTTCTGCATTTGCTCATGATCATAGGTCCGTTTTGTTGGAAAATGGGTATTATGACAAAAAGTGGAGTTTTCTACTTCTTAAACGTTTAATTAATCAAATGTATCAACAGAACCATTTAGCTCTTTTTACTAATGGTTCTAACCAAAATGCATTTTGGGGGCACAATAAGAATTTGTATTCTCAAATGCTATCAGAAGGTTTTTCAGTAATTATAGAAATTTTATTTTCCCTACGACTAGAATCTTCTTTCGAAAGGAAAGAAATAGTAAAATTTAAAAATTTACGCTCAATTCATTCTTTATTTCCTTTTTTAGAAGATCAATTGGTACATTTAACTTATGTGTCAGATATAGAAATAACCCCTCCCACCCATCTTGAAATATTGGTTCAAACCCTCCGCTACTGGGTGAAAGATGCTTCTTCGTTACATTTAGTACGCTTCTTTCTTTACAAGTATGATAATTGGAATAGCCTTATTACACTAAAGAAGTCCATTTCCCTTTTTTTAAAAAGGAATCCAAACTGCTTCTTGTTCCTCTATAATTCTCATGTATGTGAATCCGAATACATCCTCGGTTTTCTTCGTAACCAGTCGTTTTATTTACGATCAACATCGTTTGGACTCTTTTTTGAGCGAATCCATTTCTATGGAAAAATAAAAAAACCTTTTGTAGAAGTCTTTTCTATTCAAACCAAGCTAGGGTTGTTCAAGGATCCTTTTATTCATTATGTTAGGTATCAAGGAAAAGCCTTTTTGGGCTCAAAAGGCACGCCTCTCCTGATGAGTAAATGGAAATATTACCTTATCAATTTATGGCAATGTCATTTTTA